AACGAAGTGTCTTTGATACGCTATTCGCAACAATCGGATTTTCGTCGAGGCATAATCAAAGGTTCTATGCGTGCTCAAAGGCGTAAAACTCTTATTTGGGAACTGTTTCAAGCAAATGCGCGTTCCCCGCTTTTTTTGGACAGAATAAAAAAAGGCCTTCTTTTTTCTTTTGATATCTCCGAACTGATGAAAGTTTTTTTTAGAAATAGAATGGGCAAAGGGGCAGAATTCAAAAATATAGATTATACAGAAGAAGGGGCAAAAAGAGGAGAAAAAGAAGAGGAGAACAAAGCAAAGGAAATAGTACAAATAGAAATGGCGGAAATTTGGGAGACCCTTCCATTTGCGCAAGTAATAAGAGTTGTTCTGTTAATAATTCAATCGATTTTTAGAAAATATATTCTATTACCTTCCTTGATAATCGTTAAAAATATTGGGCGTATCCTATTATTCCAACCCCCCGAGTGGTCTGAGGATTTACAAGAATGGAATAGAGAAACCCATCTTAAATGTGCCTATACTGGTGTTGAATTATCAGACAAAGAATTTCCGAAAAATTGGTTAACAGATGGTATTCAAATAAAAATACTTTTTCCTTTCTGTTTGAAACCTTGGCACGGATCTAAGCTACGGACCTCTTATAAAGATCGAATGAAAAAGAAAGGACAAAAACAAAAAGACGATTTTTGTTTTTTAACGGTTTGGGGACTGGAAACTGACCTTCCTTTTGGTTCTCCCCGAAAAAGACCTTCCTTTTTTAAGCCCGTTTTTAAGGAACTAAAAAAAGAAATTGGAAAGGTGAAAAAGAAGGATTTTCTAGTTCTAAGAGTTTTAAAAGGAAAAAGTAAATTTTTTCTACAGGACTCAAAAGAAACAAAAAGGGGGATTATCAAAAACGTTTTATTTTCGTTTATAAAAAAAATAAAAAAAGAGCTCTTAAAAATAAATCCAACTCTATTATTTAGATTGATAGGAATATATGAATCCAGTGAAACTAACCAAGAAAAAGACTCTATAATCAGCAATCAGACAATTCATGACTCGTTTAGTAAAATTCGATCTACAGGTTGGACAAATTATTCACCGACAGAAAAAAAAATAAAAAATATGACTGATAGAACAATCACAATCAGAAAAAAAATAAAGAGTATTACAAAAGAAAAAAAAAAAGTAACTCCAGGAATAAATAGTAGTCCTAACAAAACAAGTTCTAATGTAGAATCACCCCCAAAAATTTGGCCAATAAAGACTCGATTAATCCGTAAATTACTTTTTTTTCTAAAAATTCTCATCAAAAAAATATACATAGATATCTTTCTATGTATCATTACTATTCTCAGAATCCATACACAACTTGTCCTTGAATCAACAAAAAAAAGGATTCATAAAAACATTTACAATAATGAAACAAATAAAGAAAAAAAAAAAAAAAAAATTCACCTCATTTCGACTATAAAAAAGTTACTTTATAATATTAGGAATAGTAAGAAGAATTCACATCCTTTTTTTGACTTATCCTCCTTGTCGCAAGCATATGTATTTTACAAATTATCACAAACCCGAGTTTTTAATTTGTATAAGTTAAGATCTGTTCTTGAATATCATGGAACATCTTTTTTTCTTAAGACTGCAATAAAGGATTCTTTTGGAACACAAGGAATATTTCATTCCGAATTAAGGCATACGAAACTTTCAAGTTATGAAACGAATCAAATGAATCAATGGAAAAACTGGTTAAGGGGTCATTATCAATACAATTTGTCTCAGATTAGATGGTCTGGATTAATACCACAAAAGTGGCAAAATAGACTCAATCAACACCATATGGCTCAAAAAAAAGATTTAACGAAATGGGATTCATATGAAAAAGGTCAATTACTTCATTACAAAAAACAAAAAAATTTTGAAGTATATTCATTATTAAACTCAAACCAAAAAGAGAATTTTCAAAAATACTATAGATCTAATCTTTTATCATATAAATCTATTAATTATAATTATGAAATGAAGACAGACTCATATATTATTTATGGATCACCATTACAAGTAAATAACAACCAAAGGATTTCTTATAATTACACCACACATAAACACAAATTCTTTGATATACTGGAGAATATTCCTATCAATAATTATCTAGAAAAGGGTGATATTATGTATATGGAAAAAAATTCAGATAGAAAATATTTTGATTGGAAAATTCTCCTTTTTTTTCTAAGACAAAAAGTAGATATTGAGGCCTGGATCAAAATGGATCCCAACAGTAAAAAGAATACTAAGATTGGAAATAAGAATTACCAAAAAATTGAGAAAATTGATAAGAACGATCTTTTTTATCTTACGATTCATCAAGATTCAGAAAGAAATCTGCCCAATCACAAAAAAGGCCTTTTTGATTGGATGGAAATGAATGAAGAAATACTAAATCGCCCCATATCGAATCTAGAACTTTGGTTCTTCCCGGAAGTTATGCTACTTTCTAATGTATACAAAAAAAAAC